CTTGTTTGTTACTTGTTAGTGGAGTTCCAACGAAAACTGCCCAATTAAAGGGAATGCCAGAATTTTCTATTTCTTCTATTTCTAGGATCAATCAAATAGGTTTTTTCGTTATAAAACATGGGATTCTATGGAAGCAATGAGAAATAGATACTAATAGAACAAGTAAAGGGGGGAAATAAAAAAACATAGTATAGAAAAGTTATACAAAGTCATATACGAATCACTACCCCCCCTTTTTTAATTCCTTAATTGAACTTCATTTGACTAGGGCGAAGTTACTTAAAAACCTCCGCCTTCTTTAAAATATCCTGAACAGTTCCGGTAGGCTGAGCACCTTTTTCAAGGAAATATAGAATAGCAGGAACATTTAAATAAGTTTCATTCTTTATCGGATCATAAAAACCCACTTTCCGAAGATCTCTTCCTTCTCTTCGGGATCGAACATCAATTGCAACGATTCGATAGACGGCTCATTGGGATAGGTGTAGATGAACAATACCCCCCCCTAGAAACGTATAGGAAGTTTTCTCCTCGTACGGCTCGAGAAAAAATGATTCAAAGTTTTGTCTATGTATAGAATTATAATGAATAGCAAAATAGTCCATAAAATAAATTAGACTATGATTTAACTCATTTTTCTTCTTCCTTCTTGAAAAAAAAATCATTTGTACTCATAACTCAAGTTTAAAAATTTTTTTAAATAGCTCAAAGGAAAATCTTTAAGCAATTTCAATTTCATTTATTGAGTGGTCTTTAACCCCCCTTTTTTTGTCTCGTTTAAAATCTATTTGGATTCCTTATTCTGATCCAGTTATTAAGACAATTGAAACGGCGTTTCCTTGTTCTGGGATCCTTTATCTTTGTTTAAAATCATTGGGTTTAGACATTACTTCGGTGCTTCTTAATCCTTTCAAAATGGCAGCAACATACCCTTTTTGTGATTTCTTTCTATCAAAGAATCGTACGAACGGTTGATTCCCGCGTGATACACTTTGGATCGAAAAAGTTTTATCAATTCCAACAAATTTTATTTTCGAATTGAAAACTTGCTCGAATCGGATCCTTTCAATTTCTATATCGAAAATCTACTTACGAAGTTGTTCCAATTTATTGATTGGCATTAACCCTAGATCCTTGCCCCTGAGAAATGAATCAATACTTTCTACTCGAGCTCCATCATGTACTATTTACATTACAACCCCCCAAAGGGGTTCTAGTGGAACAGAACAAATGATGTCGAGCCAAGAGCACCTTCATTCCTATATAAAATGGTGGATGTAAGACTAAGAATCCACACCGGATCGTGTCCTTCAAGTCGCACGTTGCTTTCTACCACATCGTTTCAAACGAAGTTTTACCATAACATTCCTCTAATTTGGAACCAGTATGGAATTGATTCAATGATGGAATCATGAATAGTCATTGGTTCAGTCGGTATATAGACATAGTAATGTCTACTTTTTTTTGTTCTTCTATACATAGATGGTAAAGATTTTTTCAAAAAAAATCTTAGCAAGACCCCATCTTTAAAGATTACATTTGATCATCATAAGAAAGCTAAATCTCTGTTTCTTTTCGAATTGAATCATCAATGATTTCAAGCATATAAATAGATTGAACAATAAATCCCATTTCGTTTTTTTTCGTGAGATGGCTAAAACTAAAAAAAAAAAAAAGACTGATGTAAGGAAAGAGTTAGGTCTTTATTCTTTCGAGTCTGATTTTCTCAATCAGATGAACCAATAGGAGGTTTTGGTATCTATCAGATAGACTGAACAACTGTCACTGTTATGGATATTCTATGTTAAATATTTCAATTTAAACTTTTCACATAGAAGGGATTACAATTATTTTTCACAAAAACCGAAAGACTGTTGTTACTGAAATAGAATGAAATCGAACGATAACAATACATACATATAAGCTAAGCATTTCCTCATTTTATATGTATTTTCGTATTTTGTTTAACCTGGAGTTAAGTAATCTTTCTGCAATCTTGCCATAAAGTAAAATTAATAAAATATATGAATCACCCCCCGTCTCAGAAAATACATCCGTTACATATGTAACTTGATTCTTTGTTACTGCAATTTGGACAGACACAGATATTAAAATTAATACCTTCCGTTGCTGATTAACGCCTATCTACTCCCCGAATTCTATGGGAATGATGAATCATAACATAAAGAAAAAAGGATCCTTTTTTACGGAATGCAGACTCTCTTGTCTAGGGACAAAGATAAACAAGTACAGATTAAGTCCTTGCTCCTATTTTTTATTTTACCCTAACCCAGTCTTAAGAGACTTAATCCCATTGAGTCAATTTAATTAGTACCAAGAACCCCCTCTTGCTCTTGTTTAGAATTCAAGAGATCCGCAGAACATTAATAATTGGGATACCTCATTTAAGTTTAAGGAATAGGGAATAAGAGATAGGGAAGATAGGATCTTTCGTATTTCGATTCACGAAAAAAAAGGATTTCAAATAGATATGGGACATCAGGTTTTTCTAAGTAACTAACTTCTTTCAATATGAAGGCAATGAGCATAGGACGAAAAGCCCGCCCCACCTTTTTGAATTCAAACTCTTGTGATCTATGTTCCCATCTTTCTTGGATCACAAATCTATTCAGTTACATCAGCATGTCATTTGAACTCGATTCAGTTCAGTTTTTGAAAAAAAAAACGGATATGATTCAGAAAAGAATCATTAAAAATAAGAAAAGAAACAAGAATCACATTCTCTCCTAGACCTTTAAACAGAACCTTGTTTAAAAAGTTTAAAAAAGCAATGCAATCTTTATTCTGATAAAATTTAGATAGAATTTATATGCTCTGGGACGGAAGGATTCGAACCTCCGAATAGCGGGACCAAAACCCGTTGCCTTACCACTTGGCCACGCCCCATTTCGATTTCTATTCGACACTAATAAAGAATAATATTGGTATTGGGTGTTCGTCAATTCTAGTCCAAATATCTATAGAAAATGTTTCTAGAACAGATTAGATTCTTGCTAGGATTTTGACACGCGTAGATATAGAATTCACCTCAATTTATTGATCATTACATAGAATTCAATTAAGATATTGTATGAAAGTATGATTTCTTCTATTCTCTTTTGAGAATTGGAGGATTTTTGATTGGGTGGGTTCAAAGAAAAAGAAGGTTTTTTTACCTTACTTGATTTTTCCTTATATCAATAACTCAATCAAAATGCAATTATCTCCAAGAAAAAAATGTCTGTTATGCTTAATATCTTTAGTTTGATCTGTATCTGTCTTAATTCTGCCCTTTATTCGAGTAGTCTTTTATTCGCCAAATTGCCCGAGGCCTATGCTTTTTTGAATCCAATCGTAGATTTTATGCCAGTCATACCTTTGTTCTTTTTTCTCTTAGCCTTTGTTTGGCAAGCTGCTGTAAGTTTTCGATGAAATCTTTAATACTATCCTAGAAAATTCATGATTTATTCGAGAAAAAAATTCTAACAATACAAATACAATTAATAAGATCAACTAAGTCGTACAGTATGAACCTTCGATTCAAACATGGAAAGTCTGGGATAGCTGCGATAAATCCAAATTTGGCTCGCCCCATTTCCCCATTCTGACCTTTTTTCCAATGAAAGACCCTAATAGGGTCCCCCACAATATCTAATTGTGGATATGAAAGAAATTTTGGGTAATGAAAGACTCTTATTACAAATGAATTTTCATTTCGGAAAATTCTTTTCTATTTCTAGAAAGCACTTCATTTCTTGGTGTCAAAATAGAATATATTAGGGTATAAAAATGGAGGATCTATTCTCTTTTCTCGTTTTTTCCAAAAAATGATCTTGGAGATTGTGTAATGCTTACTCTCAAACTTTTCGTTTACACAGTAGTGATATTCTTTGTTTCTCTCTTCATCTTTGGATTCCTATCTAATGATCCAGGACGTAATCCTGGGCGTGAAGAATAAAATAATAAAATAAAAAAGGGTTTGCGAAATTTGAAAGATAAATCAATCATCAACGGAAACGGAAAGAGAGGGATTCGAACCCTCGGTACGAATAACTCGTACAACGGATTAGCAATCCGCCGCTTTAGTCCACTCAGCCATCTCTCCCAATTGAAAAAGATAATTACATAATTACTATGTTACATTACACATGAAGTAAAGATTGAAAAAAGTCTTTTCTTCTCTTTCTTTATATTATTTATATTATATATATATGAATATGATATGTACAACTTTTATCAGCAATTCCATTTAGATAAAGTAAGGGCTCAAAAGGTCCAATAGAAAGAAAAAAAATATATAAAGAAAAATAAAGAGGGCCCCGTTACTTTGATTTTGTTCCTTTTATTCCCATGGCCTGGCCTGGTCAATACCTAGCCGGGCCTTTTTTTTGTTCCACCGAATCCTAGAATTTCTCTGATTGGAAAACCAAAATGCTTGCTATTAAAGCAACAACAAAAAGACGAAGGACTATTTCCTTTCTTATTATAGAAAATAAAAGTGTAATTTCTTATTATTCTTTCTTCCTTTTTATTTACTTGACGACCTTACTGGAATAAAAAAAAGGAAACTATGGATTCTTACACAATCGATTTTTATGTTATAATTTAAGTGGTTTTGACGAACCATATCTATCAAAACTCCTCCAGCAAAAGAAAAGATAGAACTTGTTATTTAGTTATTTATTATTTAAACGAGCTCTCTTTTCCGAATCTCATTAAATGAAAATTCCCTCACGAAAAACGTCACCACTCTTATTTTCATGATTCTTTTATGATCCTATCTTGATTACGCCTAATTCTCCTATTCGACAAAAGGTCCATTTTTATATAATAATCGCATTGTAGCGGGTATAGTTTAGTGGTAAAAGTGTGATTCGTTCTATTAACCTCCTTAATAGTTAAGGGGTCTTTCGGTTTGATTCATATTCCGATCAAAAACTTTATTTCTTAAAAGGATGTAATCCTTTACCTCTCAATAACATATTAGAGGAAAAATATAC